AGCCGAAGGAGTGCTTAAACAAGCTTAGCACTATTGACAGGGAATTAACTTTGACTACAAGACTATCACTTTCTTAGGTATAGGATTCAACTATTTCGTCATGGTAAATATTTCTCTATCTAACAGGCTAACCCCTAATCGGTCCCACAACCCTAACCAAGAGGTTAGTTTAGGCCAGGTCCCAGTTCGCTCGCCGCTACTAAGGGAATCGTTTTTACTTTTTTTTCCTCTGGGTACTAAGATGTTTCAGTTCCCCAGGTTCGCTCTTTCTTCCTTATGTATTCGGGAAGAAGTTCTATGGAGTTGCCTCATTCGGAAACCTCCGGATCAAAGCTTTTTGCCCGCTCCCCGGAGCGTATCGCCGGTCATCGCGTCCTTCATCGCTTCTGAATGCCAAGGTATTCCCCAAAAGCCCTTTCTTTCTTGAATCGAAAGACAAAAATTATGTAGCCAGATTATAAGTGTGGAGGTAAGCGGACTCGAACCGCTGACATCTGCCGTGCAAGGGCAGCGCTCTACCAGCTGAGCTATACCCCCAGCTGGGCTATCCTGGACTTGAACCAGGGACCTCACCCTTATCAGGGGTGTGCTCTAACCAACTGAGCTAATAGCCCTACCTTATTTAATTAAAATCGGAGTAAAATCCGATAAAGGTCCAAATCGACCTACAGATAAGTTTTTAATCTTATTCTTGTTAAAGGAGGTCATCCAGCCGCACCTTCCGGTACGGCTACCTTGTTACGACTTCACCTCGGTCACTAATTTTACCTTCGGCATCTCCTTCCTTGCGGTTAGGATAACGACTTCGGGTACAACCAGCTTCCATGGTGTGACGGGCGGTGTGTACAAGGCCCGGGAACGGATTCACCGCTGTGTAGCTGACCAGCGATTACTAGCGATTCCACCTTCATGCAGGCGAGTTGCAGCCTGCAATCTGTACTTGGAGTAAGTTTCAAAGATTAGCTTATCCTCGCGAATTTGCAACTTATTGTCTTACCCATTGTAGGACGTGTGTAGCCCAGGGTGTAAGGGGCATGATGACTTGACGTCGTCCTCACCTTCCTCCGGTTTGTCACCGGCAGTCTTTTTAGACAATAGAACTAAAAATAAGGGTTGCGCTCGTTGCGGGACTTAACCCAACATCTCACGACACGAGCTGACGACAGCCATGCACCACCTGTAGAAGCGGAATAAGGAATCCTTTTCAGAAAACCAACACTTCTAGCAAACCCTGGTAAGGTTCTTCGCGTTGCATCGAATTAAACCACATCCTCCACCGCTTGTGCGGGCCCCCGTCAATTCCTTTGAGTTTCACTCTTGCGAGCGTACTCCCCAGGCGGGATACTTAACGCGTTAGCTAAGATACTGAACGGGTCGATACGTCCAACATCGAGTATCCATCGTTTACGGCTAGGACTACTGGGGTATCTAATCCCATTTGCTCCCCTAGCTTTCGTCTCTGAGTGTCAGTAATAGCCCAGTAGAGTGCCTTCGCCATCGGTGTTCTTTCCAATATCTACGCATTTCACCGCTCCACTGGAAATTCCCTCTACCCCTACTATACTCAAGTCTCCTAGTTTCTACTGCAGATTTGAGGTTGAGCCTCAAGATTTAACAGTAGACTTAAGAAACCACCTGCAGACGCTTTACGCCCAGTAAATCCGGATAACACTTGCATCCCCCGTCTTACCGCGGCTGCTGGCACGGAGTTAGCCGATGCTTTCCACCCTAAGTACCGTCATATCTTCTTCCTTAGGGTACCGAGGTTTACAACTCAGTAAGTCTTCATCCCCCACGCGGTATTGCTCTGTCAGGCTTTCGCCCATTGCAGAAAATTCCTCACTGCTGCCTCCCGTAGGAGTCTGGACCGTGTCTCAGTTCCAGTGTGGCTGATCGTCCTCTCAGACCAGCTACTGATCGTCGCCTTGGTAGGCCTTTACCCTACCAACTAGCTAATCAGCCGCGAGCTTCTCTTCAGGCAGAGATAAATCAGTATGACTTATTTTCTCTTTTTCACCCAAGGGCATATGGGGTTTTAGCGAATGTTTCCATCCGTTATCCCCCTCCTAAAGGCGAATTCTCACGTGTTACTCACCCGTCCGCCACTAGAATTAACCGAGATTAATTCCCGTTCGACTTGCATGTGTTAGGCATACCGCCAGCGTTCATCCTGAGCCAGGATCAAACTCTCCGTAGTATTTCCTAGTTCTTTATTCTTTTTCAACTTAGTTAGGACCTTTTTTATTTTTTAAGTTACTAAGCTGTCTTAAGTTTTTAGTATTGGAGAAACTCCACAGTTCTTACATTACTGGTGAAGGTATACTTTTGTCAAGTGTTAAAATTTTGTTTCCTATTTTTTGTCTTTTTTGTTGTAAAATGGTTGACACTTTCTTAATCTTTGATTAAAATATTTCACAGTTAAGAATCTAAATAAATGTCACTTTAAAAATTTGAAACTACTCTCAAAAAATAAACCCATTATGGGAAAACATATACAGTTTCAACAACTAAACTTAAAAAAGTTGTCTTATACTTATAATTGTAATGAAACGATTACAATTGTTAAAGAAAAAAAAGTTTTAACAAATACAAATAATTTTATATCACTTATACTTACTTTTGATATGGCTGTTGACGAAAATAAAAAAAATATAGATAGCCAAGAAATACAATCTACAACTAACGATGATGATCTACTTTACACTGTTGCCGGTAAACTAGTAGTCACAGCGTCTGATGTTGCTGAGGTTGTAGCATTATGGACAGGTTTGCCAGCAACAAATTTGACGCGTGATCAAGCAGAACGTTTTCTTCATCTTGAGCAAGATTTAGGTAATCATATTATTGGTCAAGAACGTGCTTTAGCTGTTGTTGCTAAATCCTTACGTCGTTATGCTGCAGGATTAAGGAACCCTAAAAGGCCTATTGGAAGTTTTTTACTTTGTGGTCCAACAGGTGTAGGAAAAACTGAGTTAACCAAACAATTAGCTGAAAACCTATTTGGTTCTCAAAAAGCTTTAATACGTTTAGATATGTCCGAGTACATGGAAAAACATACAGTTGCGCGTCTAATTGGATCTCCTCCTGGTTATGTTGGGTTTGAAGAAGGTGGGCAACTGACTGATGCAGTTCGAAGTCGACCTTATTGTATTGTTCTTTTTGATGAAATTGAAAAAGCACATCCAGATGTTTACAACGTATTATTACAAATATTGGATGATGGTATTCTATCTGACTCAACTGGTAGAACAGTTTCGTTTCAAAATACCTTAATCATGTTAACTTCAAATTTAGGGTCACAAACAATTTTAGAATTTTGTGCACAAAATCCAACTCGAACACCAGATCAAGAGTCTATGCTTAAAAAGCTAGTAACACAAACCTTGGGTTCAAAATTTAGACCTGAATTTTTAAATCGTTTAGATGATGTCGTAATTTTTCATCCGTTATCACGAGATCATATAAGTGCAATAGCATTTTTACTACTAGATGAAGTTGATGAACGACTTGCTCGAAAAGGATTCCATCTTTTAGTTACAAGCCGATTATTGACCACAATTCGTCAAGAAGGTTTTAACTCTATGTATGGTGCAAGACCGTTACGTCGTGCTATAAGCAAATGGGTTGAAGATCCTATTGCTGAAAAACTATTACACATAGAAGATGAAATCGAATTTGGTAGTAGTCTTCTTGTAGATGTGGAAGGAAATGACCCTGGTATTCCACAAGTTTTGGTGTTACCACCTGGTTTGCGAGAAGAGATTCAAACTCATAATAAAAGTGGAATAGTAACTTCAAAACAATCTCTAACGGCAGTTACAAATAAATAATTATCTTTCTTGGTTTTCCCTGGGGCATTTCCCCCCTTTAAATGATTGCTATGATCAAACCTCGTTTTGTCCTTTCTATTTTGCTTACTCTTTTACCAGCGCTACCTACTGTTGCTATCGAATTAGACGAAGCAACACGTACTGTTCGTTCAGATGTAAAAGGTACACAAATAACATTAACACCAGAACAAGTAAAAAGAGGTAAACGTCTTTTTAACTCATCTTGTGGTATTTGTCATGTTGGTGGTTTAACAAAAACAAACCCAAATGTTGGTTTAGACCCTGAGTCACTTAGTCTTGCTACTCCTCCACGTGATAATGTTGAATCATTGGTAAATTATATGAAAAATCCCACAACTTACGATGGTTTAGAATCAATTGCAGAGATTCATCCAAGTATTAAAAGTGCTGACATTTTTCCAAAAATGAGATCACTTAGCGAAGAAGATCTTGAAGCTATTGCAGGTCATATTTTAATCCAACCCAAAGTCGTTTCAGAAAAATGGGGTGGTGGTAAAATTTATTATTAATGTTTTTTGTTAATTTTTCAGGAGAGATCATGAAACCATTTACTTTAAGAATCCTTTCTCTTAGTCTTTGTCTTCCTTTTTTAATGTCAACTGTTTCGGTTGCTGCAGACATTGAGAATGGTGAGCGTATATTTAGTGCAAACTGTTCAGCATGCCATGCTGGAGGTAATAATGTTATTATTCCAGAAAAAACTTTAAAAAAAGATGCTTTAGAAGCTAATGGAATGAACAGTGTAGACAAAATTACTTATCAAGTTACAAATGGTAAGAATGCTATGCCTGCTTTTGGTGGTAGATTAGATGATAGCGATATTGAAGATGTTGCAAATTACGTATTATCACAATCAGAAAAGGGTTGGGACTAAATTAAGTTAACGCAAAATTTTAAATAAGTACAAAAGGTTAAATACGAAAATTCCTTCCCCTTCTGGGATCGTGAGGGAGTATTTCATTGCTTGTGAAACTTGATTTTATAGTTTCACATTTTTAACCATTTTCTTTTGATTTTATTCACAAACGAAC